AGAAGTTTAATTTTACTGAGTGTGTTTTTATGTTATTTCGTATTGTAAAATTCTGTTGTTTGTGGGATTATTTTCTCACGAAAGTTAATTAAAAGAAATTATAGAATGAATTTCTGCCTATGTCTAGATCTCGAATAAATGGAAATTTTATTGATAAGACCTTTTCAATTGTAGCCAATATCTTATTACGAATAATTCCGACAACTTCGGGCGAGAAAGAGGCATTCGTCTATTACAGAGATGGTGCGATTTGATTATTATATTGTTTATTTATTGATTTTAAATTTTTCTTGATTTTCTAATTTAAAATTTAATTTAGTAATTAGTAATTTATTTTATTTAGATTTTTTACCACTCTTAGTCTTCTTAGGAGAAAGACACATTATTATCATATTATTCGGGATAGAAAGAAAAAAATTATTGAAATAAATCTACGCTTGTTGAAGGTGAAGTTTGAAAATAAAACAAGCCCTTCTGTCGTGTATCCCCGATTAATGCAACCTCAAATGCTTCAATTGTCGAGTCTAGAGTATTGAGCGAAGGGGGTTAACCTATGGGTTAGGTTAAACTCATTCCATTAGTACCAATAGGAGGCATAGAGGAAGAGGCACTACTCCTAGGAATCAACAACACGAAAACTTTGTTATAAATTATGCCCTTTCCATATCAGGATCGGGACTAAGAAGAATGGTTGGGACAACAAACATCCATCTCGTTCGTGTTTTGGATACCCGTATAACCATCGAAGACTGTTGAAGTGACTTATTCCTGAAAATTAATATGCGTTTAAGACAAAGAAATTGCTGGAGTCACCCTTTTTTTATCTAGTACCAACATACTAGATGTTAAGGAAAGATCTTTTACAAGAGGGTTGGCTAGAGATTTTTTGTAAAAACACCAGTCCCGCTCAGTTTATAATGAGAATATTTAAATCTTTTTTGATTCCATGTATTATTCTGATTATGTACATAAAGGAGGAGCCGTATGAGATGAAAATCTCATGTACGGTTCTGAAACGGAGATTCTTTAAATCGAATGACGACCGTAACGGATGTCCGCTCAATCCGAAGGAAATTATGCAGAAGCTTTACAGAATTATTATGAAGCTATGCGACTAGAAATTGATCCCTATGATCGAAGTTATATACTCTATAACATAGGCCTTATCCACACAAGAAACGGGGAACATACGAAAGCTTTGGAATATTATTTTCGTGCACTAGAGCGAAACCCATTCTTACCACAAGCTTTTAATAATATGGCCGTGATCTGTCATTACGTGCGACTATCTCCACTATAGAAATAAAAAGGGAAAAAAAAGAGCAAACCCGTTAATAAATACTAGAAAAAATAGGTGTTCTACATATGTATCGTCCAAAACAACGATTTTTATCAGCTGTAGCAAAGAAATAAACTTCATAGAATTTGAAATATGAATATGAAGAAATAGGTATGCCTAAAAAATTCTATGGATAAAGGATCTAATTGATAGAGGAAGCGCCGTAAAGATCAATTCGCGAGGTTTTGGGCCGATACAATAAGGACTGCTTATTTATGTCATGATATGAGATAAAAGTTAGGAATCAACTTATGTAATAGAGTTGATCCCCTAAGGTATTGAGCAGCGGTGTAGTATCAGATCCCAAAGATAGTAAGCCTTTTCCTTCTTATAATTATAAAGGAAAGTCTTTTTCACGGATTCTATAGAAATTCATATATGAAACCGAGATAGTTACCTTTTTAGAAAACTCTAATGATAGTGAAAATGCCTATGCGTTTTATGAAGGTGGGAGAAAAGAGAAAACTGATTAAATTAGTAAGTAAAATTCAAGTTTGAAACTTATAACCATAACCTCTTTTTCTTTTGGTTAACTCGAGAGAAAAAAATGGGATAGATCCACGATAAATCTCATTCAATTAGAATTAGATATGGTAGATTAAAAAAAGGGACACCAAAAGAACTTGACTGCTGAGCCGTATGAGGTCGGAAACTCTCAAGTACGGTTCTAAGGGAAGGAATTTACCCACCTATTCCGACCGGGGAGAACAGGCCATTCGACAAGGAGATTCTGAAATTGCGGAAGCTTGGTTCGATCAAGCTGCGGAATATTGGAAACAAGCTCTAGCGCTTACTCCTGGTAATTATATTGAAGCGCAGAATTGGTTGAAGATCACAAGGCGTTTCGAATAAGATTATTTTTATTTTATTAATTCCTATACTATATATTCTATATATTAAATATTCTATATATTAAATAATATATTAAATAAAATAATATATTAAATAATATTATTTAATTTAATTAATTTAAGTTTCGAATTTTTATATTTCTTATAATCATATATTTGTTATAATTAATTGTTTGTTGTATCGATCAATCAAATAAAACGGATCGTTTCTATCGGAAGAACCCAATCACAAATTTTCATTATATCCCTTCTAAAATTCTAAAATCGTTCTATTTCGTCTGGTATTTCGTAGGGATAAACAATATACAGA